TTTAGGAAGTCTGGGCTAACCCCGAATTTCTCTTTTTTATTTGCTTCTATTGACCCATATCACAACGGGATTCGCTTGATTGCTCCACAATTTGACATAGATCAAGATATTTGATACAAATCATGTAATGAAAAGATTCAACTCGTACCTGGAATTGAGCTCTTATAAAAAAACTTTCTATCATTTCGTAATTTCCTAGCTGTGATATAGGCATATCTCATCTTAACAATACGCAAATTGATGGGGGAAAGTTGAAGAATGTAGTTTAACCTTTTTCTTTCGGACAAATCGTGGGGGATCCTCTACTTCATTATAACACATTAGAACATTCCTTCATTTCATATAGAGAAATAATGCTTATTTTTTATATATAGAATTCATATATTATAGAATATAATGAATAAAAATAGGGAAATGATATGGATATATCATATTCTAATGAAGCTATGATAAATCTAGAAATAGAATAAAAAATTTTTGGAATGGTTCATGAAAGGTGGAAAACTTATTCGGATTTAGTCACACCATTCCATTATATTGATTATATTGACAATTACAAAAAACTATTCATACTATGAGTATAGTATGATGTCGATCGGGCCAATATGCCCCCATGGTCTAGTGGTTTAGGACACCTCTCTTTCAAGGAGGCAACGGGGATTCGACTTCCCCTGGGGGTAGGGTACTACGAAAGGAGGTTGATCGTGTATTATCAATAAGTCTAGAATGGATTCTTCCTGGGTCGATGCCCGAGGGGTTAATGGGGACGGACTGTAAATTCGTTGGCAATATGTCTACGCTGGTTCAAATCCAGCTCGGCCCAAGAATTCGCCGATCCATCATGAGATAAGAAATTTTTCCTCCGGAAACGCCTGGGGGATAAAGAAAAGAATACATTGTTATAGCCTTTTTGTTCCCGTATATTCTTCATTTTTTTTCATTGAAAGATTTCTTATCATATCAATTCAATCGATTTAATTTAACACGATTTGATAATAGGATTACCAGTAATCCGTATCGTTCTCACTAAAGTCCATATCCATGCGGATATTAATATATCACCCCTTTCTCCGTTTTTTCTCGGTTACAATACGAAATCGTTTTAATCAAATCATTAAGAATATGTATGCTGTATACCTTATTTCTCTGGGATTGTAGTTCAATCGGTCAGAGCACCGCCCTGTCAAGGCGGAAGCTGCGGGTTCGAGCCCCGTCAGTCCCGACCTAGTATCCGATGAGTCCATCAACTCATCTCTTGATTTTTTGTTATGTGGCAGGACGAGGGGGGGGATCTAATTCCCAGAGGGGGTCCTTATTTCTTTCTTCTTTTTTTTCGTTTCGAATTTCTTTTTTTATTGAATTAAGAAAATATGGCACTTTCCATTACTTCAATTAATACCGACCGATTGGTGGGGGATAGACATGTGTGGATTGTTACAATTGTTGGTAGCGCGATTTCAACAGATCCCGTACTTGTCTAATTTTTTGATTGCTCCCGATCCGCGGAAGGAGGTTGAATACCCATATGGTTTCACCCGAGCACATACACAAATTTTTTTTGTTTATTGCAAAATGCACGTAATTTTCACTTTAACATAGTTACCTCGATAAAATACTTTTCAAATTAAAGCGACCCCCCTCTTCTAACTCCGATTTTCTATAACCCGAACAATCCATTTATATCATTCAAACTGCACGCTGTATTTTTTATATTTCTATATGTGTCCCATTACCAATCCTGTTTTTCTTTTAATAATAATAAAAGAAAGGATCCACCCCCGTTTCTTTTCTTAGTGAGGGAATGAATAATCTTTTTTTATTCCCGTTGAATTGAGGGGGAAGGTCTTTATCGAAGAAAGAACCAACTCAAAAAAGTGAATTTGAGTTTTCAAAATATTATTTCTTCTTCTTTTTTCCATTGAACTTCTACTATTGATTGATGGGGTTTGTGACCAATGGAAGTGGAAGATGGGTCAGATAATACCTCATTATTTTCTATTATTTATAGGATTATATAAAAAAGACGGTAGGTTATAGAAAATAACGAATGAATAATGAGAACTTCAACGGGATTCTTGATTTGATCAGGAATTCTATTTTTGATTATGATTTTATTCCGTATGGATAAAAGATCTTCCTATGTTATACTATTCCATTCTCAACGATGAATAGATTTGATAGCTCATATATTGTTATTCATGATATTGATCCGATTCAATATCCTCGGGATGTATTCCTCCCATTGAATTTACAGGAGAAAGATTTCAAATCTCTATGTTTTATGGGATTAGATCCCGAGTTATTATGAAGTAAAAAACGACGAAATTAAATTATGGAAGTCAATATTCTCGCATTTATTGCTACTGCACTGTTCATTCTAGTTCCTACTGCTTTTTTACTTATTATTTACGTAAAAACGGTCAGTCAAAATGATTAATTTGAATCAAACTGGATTTCTTAGTTCTTATCAATTCAATAATGGAAGAAAGGAAAGGGATTCAAATTCGGCGTCTTAAATGAAATGATCGGATTAAAATCCGCAGTATATGAGATCTGATAGTATGGTAGAAAGGTTCCTATATTTCTTTCTACCACACTATCAATTATTATAGAATCTAAATCGAAAATTTGAAAGTTGGGCTGTATAAAGATATTATAGGCTTAATATGGATCCCCCCGTATATATAATTAATAAATTATATATATTATAAATATGTATGTATATACATATAAATAAAAATACCCCAATTCGAGTTCTTTGCTACATCCATTTGATTTGGACCCATTTTGATCAATATGAATGATATAATCGAATGCCCCCTTTGACTCTTATGTCTTACGGTTCTAATGACTCATTTTCTTTTTTTATTAGTTAATTTATCTCCAATATGGATCCCGTCGAAACAATCAAATCAATGTACGAATATAATATATGGGATGGGCATAGAATAGATTATCTAAAAGAACCCGAGTCATTCTTTTTTTAGTATTCCGACAAGGAGTCATTCATTTAGCCGTTGACAGATGATTCAAGCAATTCTTCCTATTTGTAGGTAGTCGATACCACGGACAAACACTATATCGACGTTTCTCTCGGTATGGTATAAAGTACGTATCTACATAATAACAGATAGACTTTCTCTTTGAACAGCTTTGAACAGTAAGGCGAGAAACAAATCAAAAAAGGGGGGTTGGTTGCTCCTCATTGTAATATCCATATAGAATTCTGTTAAAATAAAAGCGAGTTTATCAAAATATTTTATTTAGGACGGACAGATTTGGTTGTAAAAAATTTCATATCATGTGTATTCCTTTTACTTTCAAATTTCAAAATACGAGCATGGGAATCATTGAAATATTTGTTTGATTGAAAGGTTATTCTCCATCTATTACATTACATTACTGGATTAGGATTCCCGTATAATTTTGAAATGAAGATATTTTTCTTTCAAAACGCTTTGCAGAACGATTTATGAAACTATTGATACAGTTTTCTTATTCAACTCACTTAAATGAGTAATGACCCTAGAGTCCACTTCTCCCCCATACTACGAGTGAAAGGGAAAATGTAAAGACTACCATTAAAGCAGCCCAAGCAAGACTTACTATATCCATGTGAATTATGTCCCCTATCTCTATGAATATGAAGAAACTCTTCCATTATTGATTACTAATAATAATGCAATCAATGGCGCAGAGTCAAAAGGGAATTCTGAACGAAGGCGGATGATAAACCAATCCAATAACCCCACCCATAACAAGTTCATATAGGATTATTTAGAAACATTAAGTACAAGCAAGATACACAGTTACCCTCTTGTAATTATCAAGAGAATTCTATTAATGGAACTTGTAGGAATAGGAAGACCTATCGTTTCTTTTGTTACCCTTCATAATAAAAATAAAAAAGCATAACAATATACAATCAAGATAGATCCCTATCTATCACAGACCTCTACCTACCATTTGCTCTAATCCTTGCGTCTTCCTGAGTATTTCACAAAGACACTCGGGGGACCCTCCATTACATTCTTGCCCGGGTGTTACCGAAAAGAACGAAGTTTTTCTTTTTCAACAAAAAAAGCCAATGCCTCATCCAATCCAATTCAACAAAAAAAGCCAATGCCTCATCCAATCCAATATTGATTGAATGTCTGAGCACTCATAAATTCTCGCGAGTCTGTATACAAAGAATCTTCCACAACTACCAACTCCCCACTCAACTATCGAATTCAAGAATCCGTCATTAGGTCATTAGACAGTACATTTCCATTAGTACTAGAAGTCTTGATAGCCTGGCCCTTCCTATACTAAAATACTTCCGGGAACTCCAGGCACAAGGATTGACAGTCTTTTAACCTCCCGCTTCTAAAAATCAAGCAAGTATCTGAAGTTCGAGTCTTTTTCCTCTGCTTATGCTAGGCAAGCATCGGCGAATTCTATTCTATCAGCAAGCAAGCAAAGGGATTTCTCATTTTTTCTTGATCAGGCGGCACCCGGATTTGAACTGGGGAAAAAGGATTTGCAGTCCCCCGCCTTACCACTCGGCCATGCCGCCAAAAAGAGAAAAATAGATGGAAATATTCCCCCGTTTTTTGCTTGGATTTGCATCTTGTTTTTCTTATTCCTTTACCAACAAACCGAACCAAAAAAAATCCTTCCTTTTTGGATTTTGGTTGGAGACAACCCCTTTCTATTAATTGTATTGTATCTCAAATATCCAAACACGCAACGCCTAAAAATTGCCCTCCTTTTTTCTATTGAAATTAAAGACCCCTTTTTCATTTCATTTTGAGTCACACAAGCAAAAATTCCGCGCAAATTCAATTGGACCCATTAACTTATTGACTGTTAATTCATGAAAAGTTCTTGGATCTCAAATTGTGTTTCCTTAATGGCCCAACAAAATGCAATTGATACACAACTAATCCGTATCCAAAATTTTCAATAATCAAGTATAACACCAATTATGTGTATATGTAAACCCCGGAACCTAAATT